GCAATTGGCTTACAGTCTCATTGTAAAGAATCCTTTGCTTGTTTTCCACATCATTATTTCCCATATTTGTATACTTGCCATTTCTTCTTTTTTTGTCTCATATCATATATGATAGAATAGAAAGTCTTTGGATACATATGCGCCGTAAATAAAGTCAAAAAAATGCTTGTCGGGAATGGAAAGATCCATCATTTTTCTTTTCTTAACTTGAAATAAAAAGAGAAAATCTTATTTACCTTATCTTATCGGATTCTTGTACATTTGAGTTTGACTTAGGAATTTCATGTACAAATACAAGTGTTTTTCAATCGATTTACATATGCATCTGATCATATATCAGATATGTATTATCCTTATGTGTTACAATACATAAAAAAGAAGGAGGATTTTCAATGCGAGATCTAAAAACATATCTTTCTGTGGCACCGGTACTAAGTACTCTATGGTTCGGCTCTTTAGCAGGTCTATTGATAGAAATCAATCGTTTTTTCCCAGATGCGTTGACATTCCCCTTTTTTTCATTCTAGTTATTGACATGACATGGGAACGCGTAACAAAGATTCGAGATAGAATCCACTATCTGTGACTAATACCCGCCCTTTCTCCCTTTGAACCCTTTTCTATTTTATATTCTAAATTAGATTCTAAAATAAAAAAGGGGAGAAAGAGAAAAAGGATTCAACCTCAGCAAAAGCTCGATTCAATTCAGGCTCGAATCTTAAATTCAATTAATAACTAAGAATTAAGGGGCAGAAGGGAATGAATCGAGGGCAAGCAAAAAGTTTCATACAAGAGACTTAAATGAAATAGTGGACTGTGATTCGAAATATAGTTAGAAATCCTTTGATTCCGCATTCTTTGGTATATATAGTATATAATATAGAATATTATTCTATTGCTATAGTTATCTTGCAACGAAATCCTTTTAAGCGTATTTCGAGTTATAAACTTCTATTTTATGTTTTTCCATTTCATTTGGGTCGAAAATGAAAAAAGTTGCTTGAATAAAAAATTCAAAGACAAAGAAAGGAGGTTCATGGCCAAAGGTAAAGATGTGCGAGTAAGAATTATTTTGGAATGTACTAGTTGTGTACGAAAAAGTTTTAATAAAGAATCAAGGGGCATTTCTCGATATATTACTCAAAAGAATCAACACAACACCCCCAGTCGGTTGGAATTAAGAAAATTCTGCCCCTATTGTTCCAAACATACAATTCATGGAGAGATAAAAAAATAGATCGAACTGAACGTCTGTGTATCACCTTTCGAAGGAAGAGTACAAAAGGACATCCATTATACATGTATTTCATTCTATACATTTAGAAAAAGAATCAAAAATTTTAAGAAAATGCAATAACAATAATATTATATATGGGGTTAGTAGGTTAAATAATATTAATATAGATAATATCTATGAAAATATTTATATTATTTATATATAAATATACTTAGAACTAGATATAATATAGAAAAAAAGCATATAGCATATTAAGTAAAAAAAAAAAAGAAACAAATTCAAATTAAAGAAAATAATAAAAAACCAAATCCTATTTCTATTTCGAATTCATTTTTTTTTCGATCCGATGGAAATAGGATTTCGGTATAATATAATATTCTAATATAATATAAGGAATAAACTAAACAAAACATGGATAAATCCAAGAGATCCTTCCTTAAGGCTAAGCGCCCTTTTCGTAGGCGCTTGCCCCCGATCCAATCGGGGGACCGAATTGATTATAGAAATATAAGTTTAATGAATCCATTTCTTAGTGAACAAGGAAAAATATTATCTAGGCGCACGACTAAATTGACCCTGAAGCAACAACGGTTAATTACTATTGCTATAAAACAAGCTCGTATTTTATCTTTGTTACCTTTTCGTAATAATGAAAAACAATTTGAAAGAGCGAAAGGGTTTCGAAAAAAAAAAAAAAAGACTTATTCTTGATTTAATTGAATCAAAATTCAAATCTGAGCTGAAACACCGATTGATGTTTTGTTCGAAAAATACGAAAATTCGGATTTGATTCTTGTCTCGGAAGAAAAAAAAGAAAAAGAATAATTTTTTTCCAATGGTTTTTTTTGACTCTTTTATTGTTTATTGTAATTCTTTTAATTGTCTATTGGATTTTATCGGACTAGTTTGTATTCTATCTTCCCGGAGTTCATTCTCCGGGGCACTTTTTTTAAAGCAGCCCGGGCAATTCTTTCCAATCTTCTTTTTTTATGATCTCATCGGAAATACTAGAAAGACAATTCCTATTTAATATAGCTACTTGTGCAAGTATTTTACGATTAATAATCAATTGTCTCTCATACAGATTATGTATGAATCTACTATAACTATAGTATTTTTTTGCTTCACGAATTGCTGCGTTTATCCGAGTAATCCACAAACCACGAAAATTTCTCTTTTGTTTATCTCTATCTCGATGAGCCGAAAACAAAGCTCTTATTTTTTGTTGAGCAACAGTGCGAATACGTTTTGAATGAGCCCCTCGAAAGCTTGATACAAAAAAACTCATTTTTGTTCGACGCCTCCGGGCTATATATCCTCGTCTAACTCTGGTCATTGAATAAATAAAACTTTGATAAATAACTAATTTATTTTCTTTCTTTGAGTTATTCTTTTCTGCCTACCGGGTGTATTAATACCAAAACGGATTTTTCCAATGTATAAAAAAAATTCCAATGGCTTTTGCTACTATAACCTTCCCAACCACGATTTTTGCTTTCCATTTCGGCTCAAAGTGAAATGGTTAAAAAAAACGTAGTAAATATAGATCAATAAAGAAATAGTGGGTTTCTTCGTTTCTATGGTTTCTTCTTAAACGGCGAGGTCCTCTCTATACACCGGAGCCTCTTACTTCATTTAGTCAATGTTATTAGTAACTTGTACAGTTCAAATTCTTTGGCTCTACCCATGAATTATCCAGTAATAGGTCTTTCACAATCAGATCTACCTATACAGTAACGGTATTTCATTTTGAAAGTTAGCTGGATAGCTGACCTTGTTAGTCCGTTTTGTAAAAATGTGAGCATAATCTTTTTCTTTAATAAAAAAAAGGTTTTCCCGCTTAATGGATAGCATTTTCTACCAATGGGAAATTACTTCTCAGCTTAAATCGAGCTGATTGGGTTTCCACCAAGTGAAACCATAAATTTCATATACAATAGATCGATATGATAGAGCTTTTTTTTGATAGTGACCGGTTCTTCGAGTTTCTTCTCGTCACTGGTAATGATCATTGATACTGGAAAATTCTTTTTTTTTTGTCCCATCTCATAATCTGAACGAGTCGCACATACACCCTAGTACATGTTCCTCGTCGCTGAGGACATCCCTCAAGAGCGGGGGATTTCGTAACGTTTTTCATTGGCTGTCTTGTGTTTCTAATGAGCTGTTTAATAGTTGGCATGCTCAATCGTTTCCATAAAGTACTGGTTTAGATCAATCCTAACCCGATGATTCTGAATTTATTCTACCGCCTTTATCTTAATCTTAATAGACTATTTTCTTCAGTATTTATTGTCCAAAGAATAGCAAATAGTGTGTTTCTAATGACCCGTTTAATATCGAATTGTTCGCATATGGCTCGAATGAGATGTTTAATATACAATCGTTCCAATATGCCGCTGACTACTCTCGTGATAAAAGTTCGCATAATGAACTTCTCCTTTAAATAAAATAAAAGAAATTCAAAATAGCATAAAATTCTAAATTATACAATCGTTCCAATATGCCGCTGACTACTCTCGTGATAAAAGTTCGCATAATGAACTTCTCCTTTAAATAAAATAAAAGAAATTCAAAATAGCATAAAATTCTAAATCTGGAAACTTATAAAATTCAAAATCGCATAGTAACGTAATAGACTGCCTGGCCCAATGATTTTAAAGTCAATATTCTAAACAATTAATAGAATATTGACTTTAAAATGGTAATCAGTTGATTTTATTTCAACGTAAAGGTAACGAGGCTATAAAATAAAACAAAAAGGTTTTAGGAAATCATTGTTTAAAAGTTTCCATAAGACACTAATGAGTTCCTTCAGAGTTTTCATGCTTTATTACCTCCGATATCCATATATTTTTAAAAATATCACAATTAGAGTGATTACAATGATATTTTTAATAACTCGTCGTTTCAGTTTTCTATAGCACTCCAAAGCAACGATTTCTAATTCTTGCCACTTTGTTGCTACTAGTTCCCATATTCTTATAAAGAACTCTTTCTTAATATAGAATCGTTGCCATATGGSTCGAATGAGCTGTTTAATATAGAATCCTTTCCATATGACCTGAATGAGCTGTTTAATATACAATCGTTCCCATATGGCTCGAATGATATGTTTAATATCGAATTGTTCGCATATGGCTCGAATGAGATGTTTAATATACAATCGTTCCAATATGCCGCTGACTACTCTCGTGATAAAAGTTCGCATAATGAACTTCTCCTTTAAATAAAATAAAAGAAATTCAAAATAGCATAAAATTCTAAATCTGGAAACTTATAAAATTCAAAATCGCATAGTAACGTAATAAAATTCAAATACAGCGCTTAATTCCTTGCTAAACATAAACGACCCTCCCCTTTTTAGGTCATGTAAAATAGGATAGAAAGAAAGATAATAGACTAACTGAGGTTTATACGGTCCTTCTTCGATTTTCTACTTTATAGTATGCAATTTCCATTTTCGATTTTCTAATATGCAATCGTTTCCATAAGACACTAATGAGTTCCTTCAGAGTTTTCATGCTTTATTACCTCCGATATCCATATATTTTTAAAAATATCACAATTAGAGTGATTACAATGATATTTTTAATAACTCGTCGTTTCAGTTTTCTATAGCACTCCAAAGCAACGAGATGGTGATATACTAATAGCGCGAGAATCAGCTCTTCGATGTCTCTGAGCATAGTATTTCCTCCCTTGTTATAAGATAAAAAATTAGTAAATTAGATCGTCGTTATAAGATCAATAATTCTGTGAGCTTGGGCTTCTGTTGCTGACAGAAAGGCATCTCTTTCTAGGTCTTCGACAATAACCCATAAAGGTTGGCCCGTTCTTTGTATATAAATATTTGTGATGTTTTCGCGCAAAATTATTATTTCTTCTACTTCCAGCATACATGTTCCTGATTCGTCCTCATAAAAAGCACTTTTAGGTTGATGAATCATTACCCTGATGGTATAACAAAAAAGAGGCTTCCTCTATTGATGAGGCGAAGAAAAAATATACAATACAAAATAACAGATAGACTTGAACAACCGTACATGCATCTTTTGCTCATTGCATACGGCTCTACAATGGAATTGACTTTTATCTTCGAATAAAAATCGAATTGATCAGATCCAGATTAGTAAATCATCCAATTACCACCCTTTTTCCTTTCTTTTTCGGAGGAGTTCAAAAATACTATGATGGCTCCGTTGCTTTATATATTCATTTCGTTTTTAATTCAGCAATCCCAAAGTTTCTTTTTGATCCGAAATAAGTAATAAGTCATTTTTTTTTTTCGTACTCTTTTCTTTCAAACATAAATGTTGTTAAGATTTAAGAGCCCTTTTGTATGAAAACAAAAAAGGTTGTGACGCTGAAATGGACTCCTTAGAAATCACTCAAATCAGAATATCCCTTATCTCATACGACTCTCTCGATACATAATCGAATGTTTAGAAAAAACGAATAAAATTTCGCATATCGAATTCAAAGTGCCATGCTATTTTTACGTAATATTGATATTTCTTATGGTGAAGGCATAGTCTCCTTTTTTTCTCAAATCAAAAACTCATTGGCGCCAAAGCCAAGCGTGAGGGAATGCGAAACGTTTGGTAATTTCTCCTCCGACTAGGATAAAAGATCCCATTGAGGCGGCTATTCCGATGCATATTGTATTTACATCTGGTGTCACAACTCCCATAGCATCAACAACGCCTAGTCCGGGGAGTACCCATCCGCCAGGACAATTTATAAACAAATATAACTCCCGGGTCTCATCCTCTATACTGAGATATATTATAAGACCCATAAGGAAATTCCCGATCTCAGTATCAAGTTCTTGGCCTAAAAAAAGTAATCTTGCTCGATAAAGTCGGTTGATTAGAGGAAAATTATATCCCTTAGGAGAACCGTACAAGCCTCTTTTGATGCATACGGTTCAAAGTGAAAAAAAGGAAAAAATCAATGTGTAGATTACAGCCTTTGGATTGGATAGCAGTTTTTCTAGCTTCTAACTAACTTCTAATGAGGGGTCTTTGTCTTCTATTTTTCAAGAAAAATGCCTTTTTCACCCTTTCCTTATTGCTACTATAACTCTAAATTTAAAAACTCTACTTGAATGTGTTAAGCATGCTGCCAGCGTTCATTCTGAGCCAGGATCGAACTCTCCATGAGATTCATAGTTGCATTACTTATAGCTTCCTTCAAAGTTAGTTGCATTACTTATAGCTTCCTTCAAATTACAAAACTCTAAAATAAAAATATATATATTCTCTACTATATAATATATATTCTCTACAAATTTTCTAGAAATTTTAATAAAAAGAAATTCACTTTCAACTTTTCGAACTAACTTCTCATTGATGTATTGTTTCATCGAGATGAAATCAAAATCACGATGTGATTTTCTTGTTCTTGAAGGGGCCTCTTTATTCCTTTTTTTAGGTTTATGCTCTGCTCCGGGTAAAGATCTGCTCGATTTTTATTTGCACATATAGGCAAAATGCATACAATACCGCTTCCTTTTGTTAAGATTTTTTTATTAAGTTCATGCCTTTGTCAAATTTACTACTCGATGTCTTTCATTCATCATATTATTTTATTCGAGTGATTAAGGTTCAGATAATTCCTATATCTATTCCATTCTAAATCAAATTAGGAAAAATTTTTGATTCAAGCAGTAATTTTCGATATATTAGCAATTGAGATGAGATTTCTTTAAACGGAGCCTGGATACTTCATTTCATTTTATTGTTTCAACCAAGCCAACCATAAATTCTTCTAATTGATAATATTCGTCTTAATCCCCCTAAAAAAATCTAGTTGACTTCGCGCTCCAAATTTTGGATGATTCAATCAATCTTTCTTGGGCGAAGGGAAGGGTATCTTCGATCAGGGAAGATAACGGGGAAATCCCATATGACCCAATATATCTGACAAGTCGCACTATACGTCAACCCAAGTTGCATCTTCGTTTTCCGGAAGTAGAAAAGGAACTTTTGGAACACCAATAGGCATTAACAGAAAGAAAATTTTAAGTACTATATCTCACTTTGATGGGGAAACGTAATAATCGGGCTATTCCATAGAAAATCTATTCGAAAAGTTTCAAAACGAAGAAAAAATGCCTAAAATTCTTACGACTATAGTCTTCCAATGATCAATAAGTATAATAGTATTTGCTCATAGAAAAAGGTCTCAACCCCATTGCATATTGGTACTTATCGGGTATAGAATTAGAATAGATCTGCTTCTCTGTGTTCCTACAAATAGAATTCTTTCATTATTACTAACAGAATAGAACAAATATGAATTCCTATTCCGAGCTAATCCACTGAAACTGAATAGGGGTCCATTGCATAGTCATAGTCTTTTCGAATGCAATAAAGTTACATAGTGTGTATTTTTTTTGACATAAGGGGTATTTCCATGGGTTTGCCTTGGTATCGTGTTCATACCGTCGTATTGAATGATCCTGGTAGGTTGATTTCTGTCCATATAATGCATACGGCTCTGGTTGCAGGTTGGGCTGGTTCGATGGCTCTATATGAATTAGCAGTTTTTGATCCCTCTGATCCCGTTCTTGATCCAATGTGGAGACAGGGTATGTTCGTTATACCTTTCATGACTCGTTTAGGAATAAGCAATTCTTGGGGCGGTTGGAGTATTACAGGGGGGGCTGTAACGGATCCCGGTATTTGGAGTTATGAAGGCGTGGCCGGGGCACATATTGTCTTTTCTGGCTTGTGCTTTTTGGCAGCTATTTGGCATTGGGTATATTGGGATCTAGAAATTTTTTCTGATGAACGTACAGGAAAACCTTCTTTAGATTTGCCTAAGATTTTTGGAATTCATTTATTTCTTTCCGGGTTGGCTTGTTTTGGTTTTGGCGCATTTCATGTAACAGGTTTGTACGGTCCTGGAATATGGGTGTCCGATCCTTATGGACTAACTGGAAAAGTACAGGCAGTGAATCCAGCATGGGGCGCGGAAGGTTTCGACCCTTTTGTTCCAGGAGGGATAGCCTCTCATCATATTGCAGCAGGGACTTTGGGTATATTAGCGGGCTTATTCCATCTTAGTGTCCGCCCGCCCCAACGTCTATACAAAGGATTACGTATGGGTAATATTGAAACTGTCCTTTCTAGCAGCATTGCTGCTGTCTTTTTTGCAGCTTTTGTTGTTGCCGGAACAATGTGGTATGGTTCAGCAACTACCCCGATCGAATTATTTGGTCCCACTCGTTATCAATGGGATCAGGGGTACTTTCAGCAAGAAATATATCGAAGAGTTAGTGCTGGGCTGGCCGAAAATCAAAGTTTATCAGAAGCTTGGTCGAAAATTCCTGAGAAATTAGCCTTTTACGATTACATCGGCAATAATCCGGCAAAGGGAGGATTATTCAGGGCGGGTTCAATGGACAATGGGGATGGAATAGCCGTTGGGTGGTTAGGACACCCAATATTTAGAGATAAAGAGGGGCGTGAGCTCTTTGTACGCCGTATGCCTACTTTTTTTGAAACATTTCCAGTCGTTTTGATAGATGGAGACGGAATTGTTAGAGCCGATGTTCCTTTTAGAAGAGCCGAATCGAAGTATAGTGTGGAACAAGTAGGTGTAACGGTTGAGTTCTATGGTGGCGAACTCAATGGAGTCAGTTATAGTGATCCTGCTACTGTGAAAAAATATGCTAGACGTGCTCAGCTGGGTGAAATTTTTGAATTAGATCGTGCTACTTTGAAATCAGATGGTGTTTTTCGTAGTAGTCCAAGGGGTTGGTTTACTTTTGGACACGCTTCCTTTGCTCTGCTCTTCTTCTTCGGACACATTTGGCATGGGGCTAGAACCTTGTTCAGAGATGTTTTTGCTGGGATTGATCCAGATTTAGATGCTCAAGTAGAATTTGGAGCATTCCAAAAACTTGGAGATCCAACTACAAGAAGACAGGCAGTCTAATACAAAATTGCTTTCGTATTTTTCGCTGTCATTTGACATCGGATCGGGGATCTGCGAAATCTTGATTTAAGATTTCATCATTACCCCTTTTCTTTATCTTTAACAGGGGGATAATCATAGGTATGGAAGCTATAATTTGAAACCCCAATTGAATCTATGGAAGCATTGGTTTATACATTTTTATTAGTCTCGACTCTAGGGATAATTTTTTTCGCTATCTTTTTTCGAGAACCGCCTAAAGTTCCAACTAAAAAAGGGTGAAATGATTTTTCATTATGTCTAATGAGCCTCCCAATATTCATTCAATATTGGGAGGCTCATTACTTCAACTAGTCTCTGTGTTCCTCGAATGGAACCCTTAACTAGTCTCTGTGTTCCTCGAATGGAACCCTTAACTAGTCTCCGTGTTCCTCGAACGGATCTCTTAATTGTTGAGAGGGTTGCCCAAAAGCGGTATATAAGGCGTACCCAGTAAAACTTACAAGTAAACCAGATATAAAGATGGTGACTAGGGTTGCTGTTTCCATTATTATAGAAATTCAAGACTGCAATGGATCTCTGATAAGATTCTTTAATTATAGAAAGGAATGGTATACAAAGTCAAGACTGCAATGGATTTCTGATAAGATTCTTTAATTAAATTATACAAAGAATGGTATACAAAGTCAAGACTGCAATGGACCTCTGATAAGATTCTTTAATTAAATTATACAAAGAATGGTATACAAAGTCAAGACTGCAATGGATCTCTGATAAGATTCTTTAATTATAGAAAGGAATGGTATACAAAGTCAACAGATCTCAATGAATACAATCGGATTTATGGCTACACAAACCGTCGAGAGTGCTTCTAAATCTCGTCCAAGACAAACAGCGGTAGGGACTCTATTGAAACCATTGAATTCCGAATATGGTAAAGTAGCTCCTGGATGGGGAACTACTCCTTTGATGGGTCTTGCAATGGCTTTATTTGCAATATTCCTATCTATTATTTTAGAGATTTATAATTCTTCCGTTTTACTGGATGGAATTGCAATGAATTAGCTTCCCAAGAACTAGAAAGTTCTAGTTTTTCAATTCCATCCAAAGTGAAATTTTAGGGCTCCAATTTCTGACCTTTTTGGGTAGTTCGATCGCGGAATTTCTTTCTGTTTTTCCGGAATATGAGTGTGTGACTTGTTATAATTGATCCTATTGATAAGACAGAAAATGAGTCTGTCATCTTATCTTGATAGAGATGGTTCTATCTCGTCGGATACTCATTCTAGTATCTGGAACACGGAATATTATGAAATAGATCAAGAAATATTGGAACTATGATTCATACTTACTATTCATACCTTGTGGCCGGATTGATTGGATTCTAAAAAATTTTCAAAGACTTAGAAGTTCTAAATTGAAAGATTTTTTTTTCTACTTACTTTTTTTTTGACCAAAAAAAAGACAATTTTTCGTATTTTTGTGATTATATCTATTGATTGAATAAGTGATGATCCAATAGTTCTTACTCAAAGAATTTTTGGGCTTGGGATTTTTATTGAATCATTGTGGTTCTAGTATGAATCTGGGGTTTCAATTAATTCATAGGGTCTTAACAAGAGAAATTCCTATCAATGAGAAAAAACAATAGTCAAAGCCGCATTACACACAAATCAAAAATCAAAGATAGGGAAAGAGAAGATTCAAGAGGCCTGTAGTACCAATAAAGATAAAGAGAAAGAGCCGACTTGATATTTTAGCATTATCACCACAAAGAAAACTTTCTTATTTTTATACCTTTGTATCTTCACTTCATAGAAGATTTTTATGTAGGAAGAAGATATTTCGATTCCATTTTTTTTTGAAAGCAGTATTTGTGTGGTTCTGCTTGAGCTGTACGAGATAAAATTCTCATATCCAGTTCTCAGAGAGGGATTCCCCCGGTTTACCTATCTCAATAAAGTCTATGATTGGTTCGAAGAACGTCTCGAGATTCAGGCAATTGCAGATGATATAACTAGTAAATATGTTCCTCCTCATGTCAACATATTTTATTGTCTAGGAGGAATTACCCTTACTTGTTTTTTAGTCCAAGTAGCTACGGGGTTTGCTATGACTTTTTACTATCGCCCGACTGTTACTGAGGCCTTTGCTTCTGTTCAATACATAATGACTGAAGCTAACTTTGGTTGGTTAATCCGATCAGTTCATCGGTGGTCAGCAAGTATGATGGTTCTAATGATGATACTGCACGTATTTCGTGTCTATCTCACCGGTGGGTTTAAAAAACCTCGAGAATTAACTTGGGTTACAGGTGTAGTTCTGGCTGTATTGACCGCGTCTTTTGGTGTAACTGGGTATTCTTTGCCTTGGGACCAAATTGGTTATTGGGCAGTCAAAATTGTAACAGGCGTACCTGAAGCGATTCCTGTAATAGGATCGCCTTTGGTAGAGTTATTACGTGGAAGTGCTAGCGTGGGACAATCTACTTTGACGCGTTTTTATAGTTTACACACCTTTGTATTGCCTCTTCTTACTGCCGTATTTATGTTAATGCACTTCCTAATGATACGGAAACAGGGTATTTCTGGTCCCTTATAGAGAAGATAGATCCTAGATCTTTCTAATCAATCATTTATCACTTGGGGGAGGAACAAGAGTATTTCATTGCTATAAGTATGGATTATTAAAATGAATAAGCCATGTATTTGGACATTTTCTTTCCTTCAACTCCACTAAATTGTATTTAGTCGTTTAACATAACACAACTAGTTGAAAGGAATTCTCCGAAACGACAAATGGATTATGGGAGTGTGTGACTTGAACTATTGATTAGGCCGTGCAGATGGATGTCCTTTTCTGCCACATTGCAATTCACAAACCAATGTGTCTTTGTTCCAACCACCGTATATATAAGTCCTATACAGAGGGTAGGCTGGTTCGCTTGAATAGAATTCTTTCTATGATCAGCTCCGAATCATGCCATGCATGAACAGGCTCCGTAAGATCCAGTCGAATCAGTGATTTGTTAGAATTCAGATTCTCTTTCATTTATTGAATTTCATTTTTTTTTATTTAATAGTATGGAAATGCATTCATTTCCTCTGCATCGACCCAATCTATGATACTATCGGAGTGAAACAAGGGATCTAAAGAAGAATAGGGGCTAGAGTCTGTTAGTAACAAGGAAACCCTTTGCTTCGTATGTCAAAAGTCTCACACTTTTTTGGAGATAAAGAATAATTGCAAGGTCTGAGACGGCCCAGAAAGCATTTGATCATGATCAACTTTGTTTGTACGCCTACCTGGGGATTGAGCATTTATCTGTAAGAACGGA